TTTGGCCCTGGGATTTACATATATTCATTATTTACATATATTCATTATTGTTGTTATAATTGAAATTGAGAAGGGTTTTTTAACTCAATATTGATGTATCAATTTGTATTTTCTTATGCCATTGGGAAAAGAAAAAACCAAATTTTGAGATTCAAATCGTTCATGAATTCGCAGTCAGCGATCAATAGTTAATGGTTCAAATTGGTCATAATTTTTGACTTTTGCGAATGAAAATCCACATTCGATTTGTAATAGAAAGTGAGAGAAGTTGGCTATTTTGAGATACTATACAGGGGCGGATCAAATCCAATCGAAATCAAAAGAGGCGAAGGGTTTCTTTTAGGAAAGAAAGGGATTAAGAAAAACGGAACTCGAGATGCAAGTACAATAAAAAGGAGTTCCGTAATACGTGACAAATTTCATTAATTTTATATCGTTTTGGCGGCATGGCCGAGTGGTAAGGCGGGGGACTGCAAATCCTTTTTCCCCAGTTCAAATCCGGGTGTCGCCTGATCACCAAAAGACGTGAAACCCCTTCTTCTGTTCTGATGATATAACTCGCCAAATTATTTCCCATCAGAAGCAGAGGAAAGGGACTGTTGATGTTTGTTTGATTCGAAAACATCGGGGTGGAGGGTTTCGAAAAGATTGTAAATCTACGATTCAAGGATATATTATAAGGGTAGAGGGGTTATCAAAACTTCGTGATTCTCTTCGACTACTATAATCTAGTGTCTAATCACTAGATCTTGAATTCGATTGGATAGCCCGATACCTGATAGGAAATCGAATTCAATTTCAATTACTAGTTGTAGTAAAGGACGGAAGGTACTTTAGATATGACGCACTCGCAAGAATCGCTGAGTGCTCAGGTATTCAATCAATAGTAAATTAGAAATAATTTCTTTTAGTCAACCCCTAATCAAGAATATACTGTCTCCCCACTTTTTCACAAAGATAGTAGGAAAAGGGTACGCATTCGATCAAATAGAAAATTAGATAGTGATTTATCTTTTTATGCTTTTTACTTATGAGGATCAGCAACCAAAACAAAAAAGACCTTATTATTCCTACGTGTTCCATTAGTAACATTTCCTCGAGATGTTACGACGTATTTTGCTTATGATTCGTCTTTCCTTTTAATGATTCGAAATCCTCTAGGAATTTTTTATTCAATGAGTTGATTTATTAAATTGGGTTATCAATAGTGTTCGGTCAGAATCCCTTTTTTGACTCTGCACCATTGATTCCACTATACTATTAGTATTGAGGAATAGAACAATTCCTTCATATTTATAGAGATAGGGGGACATAATTCACATGGATATAGTAAGTCTCGCTTGGGCTGCTTTAATGGTAGTCTTTACATTTTCCCTTTCACTCGTAGTGTGGGGAAGAAGTGGACTCTAGGAGCATTACTAATTAAGCAAAGTATCAATTGTTTTCTAGATCGTTCTGCAACACGTTTTGAACTATTTAAAACGAAAATCAAAAGATATTCATTTTGAATTCCATTAGATTCAACATTCGATTCAAATGGAGTAATGCATTATATGAATCATACTTTTTTAATCAAACAGATATTTCATCGATCCCCATCTTTGTATTTCGAAAGGGATACTGGTGATAGGAAATTTATTCTAAAAAAATTCTTCCAAAATGTTCTATTTCAATCAACGGGTTCTTACCAGACTTATAAATGGGTACTGAAGAAGACGAGATTTTTTTAGATTAATCGAAACAAAGAAACAAATAGAAATAGATGTAACAAATCAATAGAATTAGGTGCTATGTCAATTCCATATTCATATATGGAATTGATATCCACATAGAAATATATGAAGATAATATTGTAGATTAATCTATATTAATCCTCTATCTTTATTGTATATTGTAAAGTACAACCTTAACCTTACACATTATACACTATAATAATTCTAATAGATAGATCGTATGGTAGATTCATCTACCATACGATCTATCTATTAGAATATTGCCCCGACCATAATTCGCTTATTTCATTTATATTTAAGTTATATTTAAGACGTGAAAATTGGAATCCCTTTCATTTTATTTCGTCAATTTTTGATAAGAACTCAGAAGTCAAGTTTAATTCAAATTAATTATTTTGACTGACTGTTTTTACGTAAATTATAAGTAGAAAGGCCGTAGGAACTAGAATGAATAGTGCAGTAGCAATAAATGCAAGAATATTTACTTCCATAATCTAATCTTTTTTTTACGTCGCAATAACTCGGGATTTAATCCCCTAGAGATGATAAACCTTTCGAATCAATTACCTCTCAACGGTTTTGAGTCGGATCAATATCATGAATAACAATACCTGAGTTACCAAATAAATTCGTCGTCAAAAATGGATATAGTATAACATAGGAAGTTCTTTTATCCATACCGAATCCCAATTTGGATTCTGGACCCAATCCAAAATTCCATTGCTCTTAGCAAGGGGATGAATATTTTGTTTCTTTTCTTTTTATTTTTTGTTTGGATTTGTAACTACGTGACTAATGGAAGTGAAGTAGACGGGCGAACCGATGATACTTGATCAGATGATTGGACACGAAAGAATGTAAGGTACGTTATAGAAAAAAGAACGGAACCGAATAAAGGAATTTTGGATTGATCTGTCTTTTACCTCGCTCCGTAGATTACTAGTGCTGGGAATATATATCAAAAGCCTGGCGCGCAATCTGAATGAAATTTGTTTTTTAATTAGTAATTGAGGTTACGTAAAACGGGAGACAGAAAGATATTTAATCTAGAAAATTATTCTAGTAGGAGAATTTTTGAAAAATTTAATTTTTATTTTGGATTATCAATTCCATTTGTGTGGTGGCCCCCCCCAAAAAAACATAGAATACTCTATTCCATGGATCTGTAACAATCGAACAAGCAGACTCAGTATTTCTTGGAATACTTACTATAATGCTACCAACAATTGTACCAATCTACTTTTCTCCCGCCAAAAAAAGGAAAGAAAAAGAAAAAAAGAACCCCCTTTGGTTTGGGAATGAAATTAGCCCCCTTTCATAGTCATAGAATAGAAGGGGAGAGATGAATTGATTGATGTATTTTTATTGGATCCGTCGGGACTGACGGGGCTCGAACCCGCAGCTTCCGCCTTGACAGGGCGGTGCTCTGACCAATTGAACTACAATCCCAATGAAATAAGGGACCTAGGGGCGATTTTTATTCTTTTTTCTCTCCGTATCGAGTATTTATGAAGGGCAAGGGGGTTATAACCTCTCGTGATAGATTGACGAATTGTTGGGCCGAGCTGGATTTGAACCAGCGTAGGCATATTGCCAACGAATTTACAGTCCGTCCCCATTAACCGCTCGGGCATCGACCCAGGACGAATCGCTTTTAGACTTATTGGGAATCCATGATTCATTTCCTTTCGTAGTACCCTACCCCCAGGGGAAGTCGAATCCCCGCTGCCTCCTTGAAAGAGAGATGTCCTGAACCACTAGACGATGGGGGCCTACTTGTCCAACCGCCATCATACTATGATCATAGTATGATCCATTTTTTGAAATTGTCAATATAATCGAATGAAATGGTATGATTAGATCCGAGGTATCTTTTTGCCTTTACTAAATGTAGAGAATTTTGTGATTCGTCATTTATGAATCATCCATTCTAATCGCCATTCGCCACCCTTCCACTCGATATATATAAATCGAGTCTAGAAATCTATATTAGTTAGTCTAATATAAAAAGAAAATAATACAAAGGATAGGATTTTGTCGGGGAGTCATTAGTCCAAAAAGGGGATTTAGTTCTATTTCTTTCGCTTTGAGTCTTCCATTCATTCATTGGTAAGATAAGATATTCTTATCTCATACTAAACAGTAAATTAAGAAACGATAAATTTAGTAAGCGGGATCCATAAAGTTTCAAAAATGATTTTCATTTAGTTCAGGGGACAAGACAAGTAGAATCTCTTCATCACATGATTCAATGAAATATGTTGAAATTTATGTTTATGTCGAATGAATTGGTAGGTGTACATGTAAGTGAACTTTATTTTGGTGGGAATAAATTCATTCAAGAAAAGAAATTAGGTTTGGTCTTGAAACAACTCATTGCATTTTACCCTAGACTTGCTAGGGAAATCCATTTTATATTTTATTATTATTCGAGAATGAGCCATCAACCACTATGAGTGTACTTATGTATATATACTTAATGTATGTAATATATACATATAGAAATAGATACATATAGACATTTTATCCACCTAGTGACCCATTCAGTAATTCATCGAATAAGCCCTTTTAACTCAGCGGTAGAGTAACGCCATGGTAAGGCGTAAGTCATCGGTTCAAATCCGATAAGGGGCTCTGGTTTTTTCATAAAACTCCAGTTGTAGTATTCATATTTGAAGGAAGAATAGAGATATTATTACTATGGGTTTCTTAAAAAAAAGTAACTAACGAGATAATAGACTATTATTCTATTGAGTTAGAGTCTAGTAGTTATAGAGTTAAAGATTTGTTCAATAAATTTGAATTATTATAAATATTGATTAAGTTACCTCTTGAATGACCAAACCACATTTCCATTCTACCAACCAAATCGCTTCCATTTTAAATCAACAAAAGAAAAAGTAAGTGGACATGACCCGTTGAATCATTCCCATATCTGCTATTCTGATAGTAAAATCCGATAGAGATGAAATTGGAAGAGGTGATCCTTTTTTATTTCATTTCTTTGACTCCGCAAGAATTTGTCGATATTTCCGATTAAATCTTCTTGTTACTATATTCTATATATATAATATATAACAAAAAATTCTTAGTCTGTTCCTCCACAGGGAGGGGTTTCTTTCAAGTCACAACATAAGAGTTATTTCCACTATCTCTCTTTGATTACAGATCAAGATTACTTTCTATCTATATGAAGTATGTAAATTTGGATGTATATCTATCACACCGTGGCTTCATGTACCAAATGTTTTGCATCGGATATTTTTT